AATGAATTGCCTGATAAAAGGATTATCTTGATAGGATAAATAATGTAATTATAATTACATTCATTATATTTAATAGAATTAAACTATTCCCAAAAGTATCAAAAACTTTTGTGCATCATACACCAAAATATATTTTTTAAAAAAATTAAAAAAAAGATAAGCTAATTAAGCTACTGGGCTCATACCCCACTCATAAAGGTTTTAATCCTTTTCTTTTTAATCTTTAATAATTCATCAAAAATTATATTTTTTTTTATTTTAATAATAAGAACAATAATTACTATTTCAGCTAATTCATGATTAGGAGCTTGAATAGGTTTAGAAATTAATTTATTATCATTTATCCCCCTAATAAATGATAATAACTTAATATCTAATGAATCCTCATTAAAGTATTTCTTAACTCAAGCTCTTGCTTCATCTATTTTATTATTTTCTACTATTCTTTTTATATATAAAAATAATTTTATATATTATAATAAAAATAATGCAATTAATATAATAATTTTGTCATCTTTATTAATAAAAAGAGGAACAGCTCCTTTTCATTTTTGATTTCCTAATGTAATAGAAGGTATAAGTTGAATTAATGCATTAATTCTAATAACATGACAAAAAATTGGCCCTTTAATATTAATTTCTTATTTAATTATTAAACCTATATTATTTGTGTCTATTATTCTTTCAGTTATTGTAGGTTCATTAGGAGGATTAAATCAAACATCATTACGAAAATTAATAACATTTTCTTCTATTAATCATTTAGGTTGAATACTAATAAGTATATATTCAAATGAATCATTATGAATTACTTATTTCTTATTTTATAGATTTATAACATTTAATATAATTTTTTTATTTAATATATTTAAATTATATCATATTAATCAATTATTTTCATTATTTTTAACTAATAAAATTTTTAAATTTTCATTATTTTTAAATCTTTTATCATTAGGTGGACTCCCTCCATTTATAGGATTCATTCCTAAATGATTAACTATTCAATATTTAACTTTTAATAACCAATTATTTATATTAACAGTAATAATTCTTATAACATTAATTACACTATTTTTTTATTTACGATTATGTTATACAGCTTTTATATTAAATCATTATGAAAATAATTGAAATTTTAATATTTATTGAAATAATTTTTCAATAAATATTTATTTAACATTATCATTTATTTCAACTTTTGGTTTATTTATTATTAGACTTATTTATTATTTAATTTAAGATTTTAAGTTAAATAAACTAATAGCCTTCAAAGCTATAAATATAAGAATAATCTTTTAAGTCTTAATAATTTATTTATATTATTCCTTTAGAATTGCATTCTAATGTCATTATTGACTATAAAACCTATTTTTTTTATAATTTGATTAAAAAGAATAATTTCTTATAAATAGATTTACAATCTATCGCCTAATCTTCAGCCATTTAATCGCAACAATGATTATTTTCAACTAATCATAAAGATATTGGTACATTATATTTTGTATTTGGTACATGAGCAGGAATAGTTGGTACTTCATTAAGAGTATTAATTCGAGCTGAACTAGGTCATCCAGGTGCTTTAATTGGAGATGATCAAATTTATAATGTTATTGTAACAGCTCATGCATTTGTAATAATTTTTTTTATAGTAATACCTATTATAATTGGAGGATTTGGAAATTGATTAGTTCCTTTAATATTAGGAGCTCCTGATATAGCATTTCCACGAATAAATAATATAAGTTTTTGATTATTACCTCCTTCTTTAACTTTATTATTAGTAAGAAGTATAGTAGAAAATGGAGCTGGAACTGGATGAACAGTTTACCCTCCATTATCAAGTAATATTGCTCATGGAGGAGCTTCAGTTGATTTAGCAATTTTTTCCTTACATTTATCTGGTATGTCCTCAATTTTAGGAGCAGTAAATTTTATTACAACTGTAATTAATATACGTTCAACAGGTATTACTTATGATCGAATACCTTTATTCGTTTGATCTGTTGCTATTACAGCTCTTTTACTTTTATTATCACTTCCTGTATTAGCCGGAGCTATTACTATATTATTAACAGATCGAAATTTAAATACTTCATTTTTTGATCCAGCTGGAGGAGGAGATCCAATTTTATACCAACACCTATTTTGATTTTTTGGTCACCCAGAAGTTTACATTTTAATTCTTCCAGGATTTGGTATAATTTCACATATTATTAGTCAAGAATGTGGAAAAAAGGAAACTTTTGGATCATTAGGAATAATTTATGCTATATTAGCCATTGGATTATTAGGATTTATTGTATGAGCTCATCATATATTTACAGTTGGAATAGACGTTGATACTCGAGCTTATTTTACATCAGCTACAATAATTATTGCTATTCCAACTGGAATTAAAATTTTTAGTTGATTAGCTACATTACACGGAACTCAATTAGTTTATTCACCTGCAATTATTTGAGCATTAGGATTTGTATTTTTATTTACAGTAGGAGGATTAACAGGTGTCATTTTAGCTAATTCATCTATTGATATTATTTTACATGATACATATTATGTTGTTGCACATTTCCATTATGTTTTATCTATAGGAGCAGTATTTGCAATTATAGCAGGATTTGTACATTGATATCCATTATTTACAGGATTAATATTAAATAATAAATGATTAAAAACTCAATTTTTAATTATATTTATTGGAGTAAATTTAACATTTTTCCCTCAACACTTTTTAGGATTAGCGGGAATACCTCGACGATACTCTGATTATCCAGATGCATATACAGCATGAAACATTGTATCAACAATTGGTTCAACAATTTCATTAATTGCTATTATCTTTTTTATAATTATTATTTGAAAAAGTATAATTAAACAACGACAAATTATTTACCCTATACAATTAAATTCTTCAATTGAATGATACCAAAATATTCCACCAGCAGAACATAGTTATTCAGAATTACCATTATTATCAAATTTCTAATATGGCAGATTAGTGCAATGGATTTAAGCTCCATATATAAAGTATTTTACTTTTATTAGAAAAAAAAATGTCAACATGAGCAAACTTAGGATTACAAGATAGAGCTTCTCCACTTATAGAACAATTAACATTTTTTCATGATCATGCATTATTAATTTTAATTATAATTACTGTAATAGTAGGTTACATAATAATAATATTATTTTTTAATAACTACAGAAATCGATATTTACTTCACGGACAAACCATTGAAGTTATTTGAACAATTCTTCCAGCTTTTATTTTATTATTTATTGCTTTCCCATCTTTACGATTATTATATTTATTAGATGAAATTAATGAACCTTCTATTACATTAAAGTCAATTGGTCACCAATGATACTGAAGTTATGAATATTCAGATTTTTTAAATATTGAATTTGATTCATATATAATTCCAACTAATGAATTAAAACCTGATGGCTTTCGATTATTAGATGTAGATAATCGAATTGTTCTACCTATAAATTCTCAAATTCGAATTTTAGTAACATCAGCAGACGTTATTCACTCATGAACAATTCCATCCTTAGGAGTAAAAATTGATGGAACACCAGGTCGACTAAATCAAACAAACTTTTTAATTAATCAACCTGGTTTATTTTTTGGACAATGTTCAGAAATTTGTGGTGCAAATCATAGTTTTATACCTATTGTAATTGAAAGTATTCCAATAAATTTCTTTATTAAATGAATTTCTAATATAAATTAATCATTAAATGACTGAAAGCAAGTACTGGTCTCTTAAACCATGTTATAGTAATCTAGCAATTACTTTTAATGAGAAAAAAAAAAAAAAAAAATTAGTTAAATAAATAACATTAGTATGTCAAACTAAAATTATTAAATTATTAATATTTTTTAATTCCACAAATAGCTCCTATTAGTTGATTAAGTTTATTTTTATTATTTTCAATAATTTTTATTTTATTTAACATAATAAATTATTTTATTTATTTACCTTCAATACCAAAATCTAAAACTTCAAGTAAAATTATTACAAAGTCTATAAATTGAAAATGATAACTAATTTATTTTCTGTTTTTGACCCTTCTTCTAGCATTTTTAATCTTTCATTAAATTGATTAAGTACTTTTATTGGTTTACTAATAATTCCATCTATATATTGATTTATACCATCTCGATATCATATTATTTGAAATAATATTTTATTAACTCTTCACAAAGAATTTAAAACTTTATTAGGAAACCCTAACCAAAAAGGAACAACACTAATTTTTATTTCATTATTTTCAATAATTTTATTTAATAATTTTATAGGATTATTTCCTTATATTTTTACAAGAACAAGTCATTTAGTATTAACATTAGCTTTAGCATTACCTTTATGATTAGCTTTTATAATTTATGGTTGATTAAACCATACACAACATATATTTGCACATTTAGTACCTCAAGGAACTCCTCCTGTTTTAATGCCTTTTATAGTTTGTATTGAAACAATTAGAAATGTTATTCGTCCTGGAACTTTAGCAGTTCGATTAACAGCAAATATAATTGCTGGACATTTACTTTTAACATTATTAGGAAATACAGGACCATCATTATCTTACGCAATTGTTGTTATCTTATTAATTACACAAATTTTATTATTAGTATTAGAATCAGCTGTTGCTATAATTCAATCTTATGTATTTGCTGTATTAAGAACTTTATATTCTAGAGAAGTAATTTAAAATAATGTCAACACATTCAAATCATCCTTTTCATTTAGTAGATTATAGTCCATGACCACTAACAAGTGCAATTGGTATTATAACAATAGTATCAGGTTTAGTAAAATGATTTCATCAATATGATAGTTCATTATTATTTTTAGGAACAACAATTACAATTTTAACTGTTTATCAATGATGACGAGATGTTTCTCGAGAAGGAACCTTTCAAGGTCTTCATACATTAATAGTAACTACAGGATTACGATGAGGAATAATTCTATTTATTATTTCTGAAATTTTATTTTTTTCATCTTTTTTTTGAGCATTTTTTCATAGAAGTTTATCTCCAGCTATTGAATTAGGGGCTGTTTGACCACCTATAGGAATTGAGCCTTTTAATCCTTTTCAAATTCCTCTTTTAAATACAACAATTTTATTAGCATCAGGAATTACTGTAACTTGAGCACATCATAGTTTAATGGAAGGAAACTTTTCTCAAACTACTCAAGGTTTATTTTTTACAGTTTTATTAGGAATTTATTTTTCTATTTTACAAGCTTATGAATATATTGAAGCTCCTTTTACAATTGCTGATGCAGTATATGGATCTACATTTTATATAGCAACAGGATTTCACGGAATTCATGTTTTAATTGGAACTACATTTTTATTAGTTTGTTTACTTCGACATTTAAATAATCATTTTTCAAAAAGCCATCATTTTGGATTTGAAGCAGCCGCATGATATTGACATTTTGTAGATATTGTTTGATTATTCCTTTATGTATCAATTTATTGATGAGGAGGATAACTTATTTATATAGTATAAAAGTATATATGACTTCCAATCATAAGGTTTATTAATAACAATAATATAAATAATTTTTTCAATTACATTAATAGCTTCAATTATTATAACATTATCAATTGTAGTAATAATACTTGCTACTATTTTATCTAAAAAAAGATATGCAGACCGAGAAAAAAGTTCTCCATTTGAATGTGGATTTGATCCTATATCTTCTTCTCGAATACCTTTTTCTTTAAAATTTTTTTTAATTACAATTATTTTTTTAATTTTTGATGTAGAAATTGCTTTAATTTTACCAATAATTTTAATTATAAATTATTCAAATTTATTTATGTGAACAATTACTTCTGTAATTTTTATTTTAATTTTATTATTAGGATTATATCATGAATGAAATCAAGGAATATTAAACTGATCAAACTAACAGGGTTATAGTTAATATAATATAACATTTGATTTGCATTCAAAAATAATTGATTTATTCAATTTACCTTGAATATGAAGCGATAAATTGCAATTAGTTTCGACCTAATTTTAGGTAATTTCTACCCTTATTCTTTTATTTAATTGAAACCAAAATAGAGGTATATCACTGTTAATGATAAAAATGAATATTTAATTCCAATTAAAGAAATATGAAGATCAAATAAAAGCTGCTAACTTTTTATTTTAATGGTTAAATTCCATTTATATTTCTATTTATATAGTTTAAAATTAAAACCTTACATTTTCATTGTAAAAATAAAATTATATTTTTTATAAATAATTTATATATATACTAAAATAAATTATTTAATTGATAATATATTTAAAGATTTAATTAATCTCCCTAACATCTTCAATGTTATACTCTAAATATAAGCTATTTAAATATAAAATTAAAAATAATGATAAAATTATAATTCATAATACAAAAATTAATAAATAAATTTTTAAATTATTATTTTGAACTATATAATTAAATTGAGAATAATTAACTAATTGTTTATATAAATTTTGGCTACCCATAAATTCTGACCATCCTTGATCAAAATTTTTAACAACATTTATACCTAACTTTAATGAATAATTAATAATTCCATAAGTAGAAATATAAGGTATAAATCATATAGACCCAGCAAATATTCTTAAATAATAATTATTTAAAGATTTATTAATAAAAAATAAAGAAATTTTAGATATTAAGTAACCCACTAATCCTCCAATTACACAAACAAATAAAGTTATAAACTTTAAATAATAAGGTAAACAAATTGTATAAGGTGTTAAAAAAATTAGTCATCTTAATATTCTACCCCCAATAATTCTTATAATTATTAAACCAAATATTCCCTTTAACATAATTCAACCTTCATCATTTAAAACATTCAATGCACTACAATTTAAATCACCTGTTATTGAATAATAAACTAAACGTAAAGAATAACATACTGTTAAACCAGTAGAAAAAAAAAATAGAAAATAAATAAATAAATTTACTATTCTTAAAGATACAACTTCTAAAATTAAATCCTTTGAATAAAATCCTGCTAAAAAAGGTATCCCACATAAAGCTAAATTAGCTACATTAAAACAAGAAGATGTTAAAGGTATATAAATTCTTAATCCTCCTATTAAACGTAAATCCTGAGAATTATTTATATTATGAATAATAGCACCAGCACATATAAAAAGTAATGCTTTAAATAAAGCATGAGTTAATAAATGAAAAAATGCTAATTTTTCATACCCTATTGATAAAATTATTATTATTAATCCTAATTGACTTAAAGTTGATAAAGCAATAATTTTCTTTAAATCAAATTCAAAATTAGCTCCTAATCCAGATATAAACATAGTTAACCCAGCTAACAACAATAATAATTGAGATATTACAGTATTAACTAATAATAAATTAAATCGAATTAATAAATAAATACCTGCTGTTACTAAAGTTGAAGAATGAACTAAAGCTGAAACTGGAGTTGGAGCTGCTATAGCCGCAGGTAATCAAGAACTAAAAGGAATTTGAGCACTTTTAGTTATAGCTGCTAATATAACTAATCTTCCAACAATAACTATTTCTATATCATTTTTTATAAATTCTAAATAATAAATATAATTTCAACTTCCATAATTTAATATTCAAGCAATTGCTATTAATAATGCTACATCTCCAATTCGATTTAATAATGCTGTTAATATTCCAGCATTAAAAGATTTTACATTTTGAAAATAAATAACTAAACAATAAGAAACTAATCCTAAACCATCTCATCCTAATAAAATTCTTACTAAGTTAGGACTAATAATTAATATTATTATAGAAAATACAAATAATAATACTAATATAATAAATCGATTAATATTAACATCAGAACTTATATATTCTTTTCTATAATAAATTACTAAAGAAGAAATAAATAAAACAAAAGATATAAATATTAAACTTATTCAATCAAATAAAAAAGTTATAACAATTCTTATTGAATTTATAGAAACAACCTCTCACTCTAAAAAAAAAACTAATTCATTTAAAATAAAATAAAATGAAAATAATAATAAAGTAATTCTGATAGAAATTAAAATAAAAAAATTAATAATACAAATTGATAAATATTTCACAATTTAAAATGAATAAATTCATATCATCGACACCACAAATCAATATTTTAATTAAACTATTTAAATTATAATCATAATAAACTTATTTCAGACTTTAATACTAATAAATTTAAAGGAAATCAATGTAAAAATAATAATAAATATTCACGATTTAATCCCCCTCTAAATGAATAAACACCAGAATATAACTTTCCATGTTGACTATAAGCATATAAATATAAAGTATAAGCAGCTCTAAAAAAAGATAAAAAAATTAATATAAATATTGTAATTCATGATCAACTTACAATTCTATTTAATAAAGAAATTTCACCTAATAAATTTAATGTTGGAGGAGCTGCTATATTAGCTGAACATAATAAAAATCATCATAAAGTTATAGAAGGTATAAAATTTAATAAACCCTTATTAATTAATAATCTTCGTCTTCCTAATCGTTCATATCTAATATTTGCTAAACAAAATAAACCAGAAGAGCATAATCCATGAGCAATTATTAATGTATAAGAACCAGAAATTCCCCAATAAGTTAAAGTTATTAAACCTCTTAATACAATACCTATATGAGCAACTGAAGAATAAGCAATTAAAGCCTTTAAATCTGTCTGACGTAAACAAATTAAACTAACTAATACTCCTCCTACTAATCTAATTCTAATAAATCAATAATTATACTTTATACCTAAAAATTGTAAAAAATAATATACCCGTAATAATCCATACCCTCCTAACTTTAATATAATTCCAGCTAAAATTATTGAACCAGAAACTGGAGCTTCAACATGAGCCTTAGGTAACCATAGATGAACTAAAAATATAGGTATTTTTACTAAAAAAGGTAAAATTAAAAATAAATACATAATAAAATATTGAAAATCAAAATTATTTATTAAATAAAAACTTATTGTATTTAAATTATTATATAAATAAAAAATAATAATTAATATAGGTAAAGACACCAATAATGTATAAAATAATAAATATATCCCTGCTTGTAATCGTTCAGGTTGATAACCTCAACCTAAAATTAAAAATAAAGTAGGAATTAAACTACTTTCAAAAAATAAATAAAACATAAATAAATTCATTCTCATAAATGTTAATACTAATAAAAATAACAAAATTATAACATTTAATAAAAATAATTTCTTATAATTATTATATTTATTAATTGAATCACTTGCTATAAATATTAAAGTACAAATTCAAAAACTTAATAATACCATTCCATAAGATAATAAATCTATACCCAAAAAATAAGAAATTCCCACTCAATAATTTCTAAAAAAATTATTAATAATTAAAATAAAACTAATAATAAATAAAAAATTTTGAACCATTCAAAATATATTTTTTATAAAACAAAAAAAAAATATAAAAATTAATATAAATAAAATTTTTAACATTGTAAAACACTAAATGACTGAAAGTAATCATTTCCATATGTACGAATTATTGATACTAAAATAGACAATCCTAAAACACCTTCACATACACTAAAAGTTAAAAATACTATACTAAAATAATTCTCATAATTTATTATATTTAAATAAATAAATAATATATAAAATAATGATAATACAATATATTCTAAACTTAATAATATTGATAATAAATGTTTTCGATTAGAAATAAATCTAAATACTCCTATAATTAATAAAAAAAAAGGTATCCCTCAATTAATAAATATTATCATTAGTTTTAATAGTTTAATAAAAACATTGGTCTTGTAAATCAAAAATAAGAATAATTTCTTTTTAAACTTCAAGAAAAAAGAAACCTCTTTATCATTAATCTCCAAAATTAATATTTTAAATTAAACTATTTCTTGATATTATACAACTTTCATTATATAGATTAACCTTAATTTCTAGATTTATTTTTTTACAAATAAATCATCCATTAAGTATAGGATTAATATTATTAATTCAAACAGTAATAGTATCTTGTATTACAGGATTAATAACTAAAAGATTTTGATTTTCCTATATTTTATTTTTAATTATAGTTGGAGGAATATTAGTTTTATTTATTTATATAACATCATTAGCTTCAAATGAAATATTTGCATTATCTATAAAAATAATAATTATTTCAATTATCTCATTATTTATATTATTAATTATATTCTTTTTTATAGATAAATTATTAATAACATTTAATTCAATAAATAATGAAATAAATATAATTTCAAATTTAAATTCATATATTTCAGAAAATTCTCTTAATTTACTTAAATTATATAATTATCCAACAAATATAATTACAATTTTATTAATTAATTATTTATTAATTACAATAATTGCATCTATTAAAATTACTAAATTATTTTATGGCCCTATTCGATCAATAAACTAATGAACAAACCAATACGAACTTCTCATCCTATTTTTAAAATTATAAATAATGCATTAGTAGATTTACCTTCTCCATCAAATATTTCTGTTTGATGAAATTTTGGTTCATTACTAGGATTATGTTTAATTATTCAAATTTTAACAGGATTATTTTTAGCAATACATTACACTGCAGATATTAATATAGCTTTTAATAGAGTAGATCATATTTGTCGAAATGTAAATTATGGTTGATTATTACGAACATTACATGCTAATGGTGCATCATTTTTCTTTATTTGTATTTATTTACATATTGGACGAGGAATATATTATGGATCATATTTATTTACACCAACATGATTAAGTGGAGTAATCATTTTATTTTTAGTAATAGCAACAGCATTTATAGGTTATGTTCTACCATGAGGACAAATATCTTTTTGAGGAGCTACAGTAATTACTAATTTATTATCAGCAATTCCATACTTAGGAACAGATTTAGTTCAATGAATTTGAGGTGGATTTTCAGTTGATAACCCTACATTATCACGATTTTTTACATTTCATTTTATTTTACCATTTATCGTATTAGCAATAGTAATAATTCATTTATTATTTTTACATCAAACTGGATCAAATAATCCTATTGGATTAAATTCAAATTTAGATAAAATTCCATTTCATCCCTATTTTAGCTATAAGGATATTGTAGGATTTATTGTTTTATTAATACTATTAACAATATTAACATTATGAAATCCATATTTATTAGGAGATCCAGATAATTTTATTCCTGCTAATCCACTAGTAACTCCAGCTCATATTCAACCTGAATGATATTTTTTATTTGCTTATGCTATTTTACGATCTATTCCTAATAAATTAGGAGGAGTAATTGCATTAGTTATATCTATTGCTATTTTAATAATTATACCATTTTATAATTTAATAAAATTCCGAGGAATTGAATTTTATCCTATTAATCAAATTTTATTTTGATATATAGTAACAATTGTAATTTTATTAACATGAATTGGAGCACGTCCAGTAGAAAATCCATTCGTTATTATTGGTCAAATTTTAACAGTACTTTATTTTTTATATTATCTTGTAAATCCTTTAATTTCAAAATGATGAGATAATTTATTAAATTAAAAATTATTGAATAGTTAATGAGCTTGAATAAGCATATGTTTTGAAAACATAATATAGAAACTAAAATTTTCTATTAACTTTACTAACAATAATTATGTAAATTAAACAAATAAATAAATTTTTAATCCCACATAAAATAATAAATAATTTAAAGAAAAAGGTAAAAAACTTTTTCAAGCTAAATACATTAACTTATCATAACGAAATCGAGGTAAAGTTCCTCGTACTCAAATAAATATAAATGAAATAAATATTAATTTAAAATAGAAAAAAAAATTTATAACATCTCCTCCTAAAAAAATTAAAGAAAATAACATTCTTATAAATAAAATTCTTGCATATTCAGATAAAAAAATTAATGCAAATCCCCCTCTTCTATATTCAACATTAAACCCTGAAACTAACTCTGATTCACCTTCTGCAAAATCAAAAGGAGTTCGATTAGTTTCCGCTAAAGAAATTGTTAACCAAATAAATACTAAAGGATAAAGTATAAAAAAAAATCATAAATATTTTTGATAATAATAAAAATTTAATATATTATAATTATTAATCAAAAAAATAAAAGATAATAAAATTAAAGCTAATCTAACTTCATAAGAAATTGTTTGAGCTACAGAACGTAAACTTCCTAATAAAGCATAATTAGAATTCGAAGATCAACCAGCAATTATAACTGTATAAACACCTAAACTAGTACAACACATAAAAAATAATAAACCTAAATTAAATGAAAATATTTTAATAAAAAAAGGTATACACATTCATAACAATAATGATAAAAATAAAGAAAAAATTGGAGAAAAATAATATGAAATATAATTAGATAATAAAGGATAAGTTTGTTCTTTTGTAAATAATTTAATTGCATCACAAAAAGGTTGAGGAATTCCTATTAATCCAACTTTATTAGGACCTTTACGAATTTGAATATAACCTAAAACCTTTCGTTCTAACAATGTTAAAAAAGCAACACTTACTAATACACAAATAATTAATATTAAACTTATAACTAAAAATAAAATAATTTCTATATAAAACAAGTACTATTTGTAATATAAATTACATTCATAAATTCTAAATTTATTACATTTATCTGCCAAAATAGCTTTTTAAATTAATTATTAATATTCTTTAATTAAAATATAATTATTTATATATTCAATCCTTTCGTACTAAAATATATTAATTTATTAAAGATAGAAACCAACCTGGCTTACGCCGGTTTGAACTCAGATCATGTAAGATTTTAAAAGTCGAACAGACTTTAAATTTAAACGGCTACACCTAAAATTATTTCTTAATCCAACATCGAGGTCGCAATCTTTTTTATCGATATGAACTCTCCAAAAAAATTACGCTGTTATCCCTAGAGTAACTTAAATTTTTAATCATTAAAAATGGATCATTTATTCATAAATCAATGATTTAAATTTTAAAAGTTATTTAAATTTTAATATCACCCCAATAAAATATATAATTAATATTATAATTAAATTAATCCACAAAATTAAAATATAACATATATAAAGATTCATAGGGTCTTCTCGTCTTTTAAAAATATTTTAGCTTTTTGACTAAAAAATAAAATTCTATTATAAATTTAAATGAAACAGTTAATATTTCGTCCAACCATTCATTCCAGCCTTCAATTAAAAGACTAATGATTATGCTACCTTTGCACAGTTAATATACTGCGGCCATTTAAAAAAAATTCAGTGGGCAGGTCAGACTTTAAATTAATTTCTAAAAGACATGTTTTTGTTAAACAGGCGAACATTATTTTTGCCGAATTCTTTACATAAACTTTCCAATTTCAAAAATATTTTTACAAAAATTATATACTAATTATATCATTATTACTTTATTTTTAATATTAAAATAAATATTTTAATAAAAAATTAAAATATAATAAATAATTTATTAAAAAAATTAATTTATAACAAATTTAACAAAAATTGATACTTTTAAACATATTAAATTTTAAACATATTTATTATTTATAATAATTTATTTTATAGCTTATCCCATAAAATATTAAATTTCAAAAAATTACTTAATTAATTAAAATAAATAAGTAAATTTTGAATATTAAATTAAATTTATTTCTTAAAAAACTAGATACCTTTAAAAACGAATAACATTTCATTTCTAATAAATTATTAAATATAATTTTGTTACATTAACATTTATAATTTATTAAATCTTTTAAAATCGAGAAAAATATATAAATATTTTTTATTTAATATACTCTGATACACAAGATACAATAAATTAAATTTTCTTTTAAAATAAAAATTTTTCATTATATTTCAATTTTATTTTACAATACTAATAAACTATTATTAAAATTATTTTTTCTTTATATAATACTTAAACCTTTAAATTTTATTATTATTTTAAATATTTAAATTTTTAATATAAAATAATTAATAAATAATTATTAATCAATTTATATTGATTTGCACAAAAATCTTTTCAATGTAAATGAAATACTTTACTAAATAAGCTTTAAATTGATTCTAGATACACTTTCCAGTACATCTACTATGTTACGACTTATCTTATTTTAATAACAAGAGCGACGGGCGATATGTACATATTTTAGAGCTAAAATCAAATTATTAATCTTTATAATTTTACTATCAAATCCAATTTCATTAAATTTTTCATATTTAAATCCACATAAATAAATTTTATTGTAACTCATTTATACTTAAAAATAAACTACACCTTGATTTGATATTAATTTTTATATAAATTATAGAAAATTATTATTCTTATAAAATATTCTAATAACAACGATATATAAATTGAATTACAATTTTAAGTAAGGTACATCGCGGATTATCGATTACAAAACAAGTTCCTCTGAATAGACTAAAATACCGCCAAATTTTTTAAGTTTCAAGAATATATCTAATACTACTCAAATAAATTTATTTTTATTTTAAATAATAGGGTATCTAATCCTAGTTTTTTTTTAAAATTTTATAGCTTCAATTATTTTTTCATTAAAAATTTTATTAATTTAAAATTTCACCTAATAAATTAATTACTATTTTCATAAAAATTATAATTTAACTTCTATTAATAAAATTTACTCATATTATTTGTATAACCGCAACTGCTGGCACAAATTTTGTCAATATTAATTAATATTTCTATTTTTAAATTTCTTTAATTAATAATATTAATTATTGCAAATAAAATAAAATATATTTATTTTTTAAATAAATATAAAATCACACAAAAATTTACATATAATATAAATTAAAAATAAATTTTTAAGCTAAAATAAAACTTTTAAAAATTAAATATATAATTATTATATTTTAAATAATAAATAATAAATTATATATAGATAATATAAATTAATAAAAGTATATTTAAATAATAATAAAAATATTTTATTAAACTAAATAATTTTTTAAAGTAACTAAACATTAAAAACAAGGTTTTATAGTCAATATATAAAATTAAAAATAAATAATCCCCTAATTTATTTATAATTTAATAATCAATAATATATATATATATATGTATAAAAAAAATAAAAATAAATAATCCCCTAATTTATTTATAATTTAATAATCAATAATATATATATATATATATGTATAAAAAAAATAAAAATAAATAATATAAATCATTTAACTATATAAATTATATATATATAATTATATTATTTATATATTAATATATTATCTATATAATTAAATATTTAATATTAATTATAAATTATTTAATATTTTTCAAAAAAACTTTAATTTATATAAATAATAGTTCAGTTTATAGATATCAAAAATATATATATTATTAGATGTATAAGAATAGAATTATATATATATTAGATAAATTATTTATATATATATATATAATATATATATATATAGTAAATTGAAATATAATAATTAATTAATTTAAAATAAATTTTTTCATAGTTATAAATTATATAATGAAAATTTTAAATTAAATTTAAAAAATATATTATTCAATATATCATTTTTAAATTTAATTTAAAATTTTTATAAATATATTAATTATTTATATATTAATATATATATACAAAGATTTAATAAAAAAATTAAAATTTATTTTTTTTTAATTTATAAAATAATTTTACTAATTTTAATTATTAAAATTATTTTACATAATTTTTAAATTTTTTAATTTTTTTTTTTTAATAAATTATAAAT